AAGTGCAGCCGGATAGATCCAATCTATTCTTGAAATAGACAACTCGCACACACTCCCTTTCCAAAAAAAATCAATACACCAACCACTACAGTTAGATTTATTAGATTTGTTGCTAAAATATCGGTATTAAGTCCGAAACTCCCAGCGGATGGCCAGTGAGCTAAAAAAACGAAAGAATGGGTTACATTTTTCATATGCTCTCCTCTTATAGATAGGACGAACAAAGAACAAAGTTTTTCGATCACTTACTTCGCTCGCCCTTTTTTGATCGGTTTTTTTAATGCAATTTTTTTTAATGCAAATAGATTCAATCTAGTAATTTATTTTAGATTAAGTCTTAGGTCTCGTTTGACCTGTGAAAGACCTCCTTTGTTGAAATGTTCCCAAAATTCCTAAAATAAAAGGAAAAAGACTTTCCACTGTCCTAAACTAAGGACGGGAAGGAAGAAGGCGAGCATATCCTCTAAATTGATCATCCTCAAATCAGCCCTTCCTGGGGTGGGGTATTGTCTGTCCCAATAAATAGATAATTCCAGGAGTAATAAATAGGAGTAAAGTATTGATATAATTGGAATTGCAGAAGCAAATACCAATTTACTAAAAAAAGAAAAAAGTATCTAATCTAAAGCACTCATTTTCTTTTTTAGGATTAAACAAAAGGGTTCGCAAATAAAAGTGCTAGTGCCACAACTAGTCCATAAATTGTTAAAGCTTCCATAAAAGCTAGACTAAGCAATAAAGTACCTCGTATTTTACCTTCTGCTTCTGGCTGTCTCGCAATACCTTCTACAGCTTGTCCTGCAGCAGTACCTTGACCAACTCCAGGCCCAATAGAAGCAAGCCCTACGGCCAATCCAGCAGCAATAACGGAAGCAGCAGCAATTAGTGGATTCATGGTGAGTTCCTCGTGTCAAAAAAAAAAAGAAATGGTTAAGGATACAATCAACCAAGAAATTCTTACTTCTAAGCTCTATTGGGGAGAAGTAACTAAAAAGTACAAATTGAAATGATAATCTGAATTGTCCGAACTACTTCGAGATCTCATTTTTAGTTTCTAATCATTAGAGGTTTGTGTAAATCCATATGATTCTTATTATTCTATTTCTCTTTCTTTCCAACCAACAACTCTTTCATTCCATCCTTCTTTCTTTACTCTTCGATATCCTTGAGTTCCTATTATTTCCCCTATAATCTAATCCATAATAAAAGACGAAATAGAGGAAGAACCCCTATTGAAATCGACCTAATCCAAATCCAATAGGAATTAAATCAAGATATACAATTGATAACAATATGCTGCATAGAACTGGATATGGAATCCAATTCCATATAGAGGGAATTCGATATATCGGATTAGATAATGAATCTAACTTAGCAATATATAATATCCCATATACACTTGTTTCTTCTATTTTGCGTATTTTCTTATTTTCTATTGAATCGGATTCGAAAATCATTCCTTAAAGTGGAAACCCGCACAAAAGATGACTGGACTTCTAGACATTAAGGATATAGATCTAGCCTGACTCCGCCCCCCTTAATGCATATATACTTTGACAATTCCGTAATATAGTCTATTCTCTCTCCTACAACTCTAGGTTGTATATTCATACGCATTTCTAACTATTTTGTTTTCCAACCAAGCGGATTATCTGGAACCATGCATGAATTGAGCTAAGCTAAAAAAAAAAGACTATTTCGAAAACTAGTCAATTCAATGATGACCCTCCATGGATTCACCTATATAGGCTGCGGCTAACGTTGCAAAAATAAGAGCTTGAATACCGCTTGTAAATAATCCAAGAAACATGACCGGTATAGGGACTACTAAGGGGACTAAAGAAACAAGAACAACAACGACTAATTCATCCGCCAATATATTCCCGAAAAGTCGAAAACTAAGCGATAATGGTTTTGTGAAATCTTCTAGGATGTTAATTGGTAAAAGGATTGGAGTTGGTTTAATATATTTCTCGAAATAACTCAATCCTTTTTTGCTAAGACCCGCATAAAAATATGCCGCTGACGTGAGTAAAGCTAAAGCAACAGTAGTATTTATATCATTCGTGGGCGCTGCTAATTCCCCATGGGGTAACTGTATAATTTTCCAAGGTAAAAGAGCACCCGACCAATTTGAAACAAAAATAAAAAGGAACATAGTTCCAATAAAGGGAACCCAGGGACCATATTCTTCTCCAATCTGAGTTTTGCTCAAGTCTCGAATAAACTCAAGCACATATTCGAAGAAATTCTGACCGTCGGTCGGGATGGTTTGTGGATTCCGAACAGCTATGATAACTGAACCTAGCAAGATAGTAATTACGACCCAAGAAGTGATGAGTACTTGGGCATGAATTTGGAAACTTCCTATTTGCCAATAGAAGTGTTGGCCTACTTCTACACCCGATATATCGTATAACCCCTTGAGTGTTTTAATGGAACATGGTATAATATTCATATTGTCCTCTGATAAAAATTGAACTTCAAAAAAGGAATTCTTTTGATTCAACCATCTCTTTCTCAACTCAGCAACTTGAAGTATTAATCTTATATTTAGGATACCAAGAAATCACATCAGATCATAATATATATCAATACCCTCTAATATATATCAATATTCCCCTTCTTTTATCTATACAAAACAAAAAAGAATAGTAAGTGATCCCATAAATCTACGCAGTTGCCCAAGAATTCACTATTCTTCTTAATCAACGATTTCTTATATAGAGATAACGGCCCTCACAAATTGCAAATACTAATTTGTTAAGAATCAATCGAATTGAAGTCATAGTGTCATCGTTGGCTGGAATCGATATATTCGCGAGATCTGGGTCACAATTTGTATCGACTAAAGAAATAGTAGGAATCCCCAAAATGGCACATTCCCGAAGAGCTATATACTCTTTTTGCTGATCGAGGACGATCACAATGTCCGGCAACCTCGTCATATATTTGATCCCGCCGAGATATCTTTGCAAGGTCGATAATTTTCTCTTCAAGATTGCCACATCTCTTTTTGGGAGATGGTGGAATTTTCCCATCTTTTCTTCTGCTCTTAAGTCTCTAAATTGAGAAAGTCTAGTTTTCGTAATCGACCAATTCGTTAACATACCACTGAACCACTTTTTATTAACATAATGACAACGAGCCCTTATTGCAGCTGATGCTACTAAATACGCTGATCTTTTTTTGGTACCAACAATTAAGAAGCTTTTTCCCTGACTTGCTGCATCAAAAACTAAATCACAAGCTTCTGATAAAAAGCGAGCCGTTCTAGCGAGATTTGTAATATGAGTACCTTTACGCTTTGCCGAGATGTAAGGGGCCATTTTAGGATTCCATTTCTTAATACCATGACCAAAATGAACTCCCGCTTCTATCATCTCTTTCAAATTGATGTTCCAATATCTTCTTGTCATTTTTTCCACACTTCCTTTTGATTTTTTCTTTTTTTTTCATCCTACCATTCCATTACGGAATTTATTTCTTTTTGAAGATTAAGAAAGAGCCGAAATAGCTTGAAATAAATAATAATTGTTCCGATGTAACCTTCCACTGAGAATTGGCCATTGATACATGGTATAAACGTAACCTTAATGAATTAACTGACTTCTTTTACTTATTAAAATAAAAATCTAAAATCTGACCTGTTAGTGTTCTAAGGTCAAAAGTCTAGTTTAAAGTCAAAAAATCTGCTTTATGTATCCTTAAATCATATAAATGGGGGTAAATGAGGGTTCTGATGTCTCATAGAAATTGTTTGTTACGTCAGAATCAGAAGAAACTAATTCTGTATGGAGAAACAAAATATCTCTCATTTCCGACGCGAATAGATTTTTTTTTTGAATTTCGAAATAAAGGTTCTTGTCTTGTGGGGAACGATGCACAAATTTTTGGAATCCGGTACCAACAGGTATAATCCCCCCCAGAACTACGTTTTCTTTCAGGCCTTTCAACCAATCAATACGACCTCGTAGGGCAGCTTTTGCTAAAACTCGAGCAGTTTCTTGAAAACTTGCTTCAGATATGAAACTTTGGGTATTCAGGGAAGCCCTTGTTATTCCCAATAAGATTGCCCGATAATAGATCGATTCATCCAAAGCTCGCCCTGCTCGTTCCGCTCGCAATAATCCGATTAATTCCCCAGGTGAAAAAACATTAGACATTCCATCTTCGGAAACCCGCACTTTTGATGTTACTTGGCGTATAATAATCTCTATATGTCTATTATGGATCTGTACCCCTTGGGATTGATAAACCTTTTGGATCTTATTAACCAAAGAGATACGACTTTGGGCTATGGTTAGCTCAGCTCCAATCAAGAATCCCCAGGGGACCCCAAGAATTCTTGGTATACGCTCATTCCAATCCTCAATTCTCCTTTCGAGATTCGGCGATAGTGAATCAATTGAACGCGCTTCAAAGATTTGTTCTACTTTTGGAAGACCTTGCGTTATGTCACTAGATCTCGATTTTTCATATATAAACGTAACTAACCTATCTCCTTTGTAAAGGATTTCTCCATAATGACCATGAACAGTTGCTCCTGTAGTGGCCAAATAAGGCTTAGCTGCTCTTATAACAAAGGAATCAATATTAACAATGAAAATTTGACCAGATTTTTTTATGTGCGATTTAAATAGACATACATTTTCGCAAATAAATTGTCCAAGGTGAATTATTGCCGATGTCTCTTCCCAAGAATCATGATGGAGAAAGTGCCAATTCAAATGGAATGGATCCAACATGATGTTACTATCGAAATTCGAAATCCTTTGATTTTCATCTATTAAAGAGTATTTAAGCCCTTGAAGTACTTGGAAGGTTTGTTTCAAATTGTCAAGGAACAAATATTTTTTTAACAGGATCTGATTATGCGTTAGTAAATAGTAAGATGAAGAAAAATTCGATATACTAGGTACAATAGCAGCTAAGGGCCCAAAAATATCTCGAATAGGAATTCTAGGATTCGATTCTTTTACCGCATTGGGATATTTCGAATTCTTGAATAAACCAATTCGAGAACAGTTGGATGCCAACAAAATCATCAAAGATTGGTATTCTTTATTTCGATTCAACAAGGTGCCAATAGCTTCTTGATGTTGGCTAAGTGATTGAATCTTCGCCTTGGAATAAAAGGAATTGGTATTGGTGCGATCTAACCTATTATTGGGAATCGGTCCTGCACTTGTCCTATCATACCTTCTTCGTGTATACGAAATAGTGGACTTGACTAACTCAATTCTTAGGAAATCACGAATCAGATCATTTGCTCTTACCTCAACAAGGGAAGCACGAGCCTCCTCTTTTTCTTCTTGTTCCCAATTCACTACTAAGCAAGTTCGAACAAATTGACTATTCGTGTGATAAATTCTTTGAGTTAACTTGCTATTTTCATGAGAAATAAAATTGACAAGTCGAAGTTGGAGATTATCCTCTTCTTGCAAGAGATCCTGCGGGAAAAGTGTTGCTAAATTTCTCCCTTCGTCCATTTCATATGCGACTGCAGGTCGAACCGAAACAAAATACTTTTCCTTGCTCTTGAGAATTTTTTTCCGTTGAACATAGACCCAATTTTTCCTTTTTTTTGATTCCTTAGATTCTTTCTTTTCTCTTTCTGGTGGTATCAAACTACCACCTAATATCTTATCTGCTTCTTCAGGAAAATGAATATCTCCGGAAAAGATTTTGAGTTCCGTATGGCTTTTTTTTCTATTCACTCGGACCAATCCACCTAGTCGACTTCTTGTATTTTTTGTGAGTTGTGTATCCACTCCAATGATACTATTATCAAGTACCTTTAGGGATGAGGATCTGGGCAAGATATGCAGTTCTTGAAGAATGAAAAAAAACCGATCTAGTTCTTTTTGGTATTTTAGACTAAATTCTTTTGTTCCTCGATGCTCAATCAAACCCTCTTTTTTTAAGATGGAATCTTCCTCTGGGCTCCCGTATTCGTCCTCTGAGTCTTCTTCTGAGTCTTCCTCTAAAGTCCCATATTCGTCCTCTGAGCCTTCCTCCGGGCTCCCATATTCGTCTTCTGAGTCTTCCTCTAGAGTTCCATATTCGTCCTCTCGGGTCCTATATTCGTTCTCTGGGCTCCCATATTCGTCCTCTGAGTCTTCCTCTCGAGTCCTATATTCGTCTTCTAGGGTTTCATATTCGTCCTCTAGGATCCCATATTCATCTTCTAGGGTTTCATATTCTTCCTCTCGAGTCCTATATTCGTCTTCTAGGGTTTCATATTCGTCCTCTCGGGTCCTATATCCGTTCTCTGGGCTCCCATATTCGTCCTCTGAGTCTTCCTCTCGAGTCCTATATTCGTCCTCTAGGGTCCTATATCTAAATTTCACAATTCCTGAACCCTTTTTATCTTTTCTGTATCGTGGATCGTCAAAATAAGCAAAAATAGTATTTCTACGTAAAACACCCATAAAGGGTATTTCAATAGAAATCCCCAAACAGGATATTAGTTCTTTCTCTTGTTCTTGATGATATTGTAATGGAATGACGAACCTATTTCTTCGCTTTTTCGCCAATAAATCCGAATTATCTTGAAGAATAGAAGGATAGACAAAATTCCAATGGCCGTTGGACATGATTCTATCCGGCGTTGAATAATCAAGAATTTCCCTATCTTTTTTACCAAAAGTATCCAACAGTCTATGTCTTACTTGATCATTAGCCATTGAGAGGTCAAAGATATATCTTCCGTCAACAGAAAAAGAATAAGTATTCATTTGATCTTGATCCTTGTGGAGCGAAAAAGACGCTATACTGGATCTGCACATACTTACTGACAATATCCATAAATGGCTTGTTTTTGGTAATCGACGAAGATTACCATATTGATATTCGGGCGCATGGTAAACATCAGTACTCCAGTGCATTTCCCCGTCTGATTCGGAATAAATATGCTTTTGTACCCTTTCTTTAAAATGCAAAGTGGACGTTCCGGCACGAATCTCCGCAATTACTTGTTCGGATTCTACATATTGATCATTTTGCACTAGAATCAAGCTTTTTGAGGGAATATTCACACTATATAGAATATCCTGACTCTGAATAGTTACATGCAAGTCTATATAACATAGAAAAGCAGGCTGCCCATGACGGGTACGTGTGGGGTGAACCAAATCCTCATTGAATTGGATTTTTCCATTCGAAGGGGATCGTACAAGGTCGGCAGTACCCCCTGTGAATACTCCACCAGTATGAAAAGTTCTTAATGTTAGTTGAGTCCCTGGCTCCCCAATTGATTGACCCGCAATAATACCTACGGCTTCCCCTAATTCGACCAGATCGCCATGAGTGGGACTCCGACCATAACATAATTGACAGATCCAAGATGTGCTCCGGCAAGTAAAGGGGGTTCTAATATATATTGGTTGTGCTCGAAATGGTTGTGCTCGAAAGGCAGTTATGAATCGATTGACTAATCCAATTCCAATATCTTGATTTCGAGCGGCAATGCATCGTGAACCGATATATATATCGTCTGCTAATACACGACCAATTAGTGTTTGGACAAAAAGTTTTTCCGTCATCCCATTTTGAGGACTCACAGAAATACCTCGGATAGTACCACAATCTCTTCTACGCACAATAATATGTTGAACTACTTCAACAAGTCTACGTGTAAGATATCCAGCATCCGCTGTTCGTACAGCAGTATCTACAACCCCTTTACGGGCTCCGTAGCAGGAAATTATATATTCTGTCAAAGAAAGTCCCTCGCGTAAATTGCTTTGAATAGGTAAATCAATCATTTGTCCTTGAGGATCCGCCATTAATCCTCTCATACCTACTAATTGGTGTACTTGAGATGCATTTCCTCGAGCTCCTGAAAAAGACATTAGATAGACTGGATTAGAAGGATCCGTTATCCGAAAATTCGAATTCATTTCTTGTTTCAAATATTCACTTGTAGCATACCATATCTCAACGGATTGGCGTAATTTTTCTACCGCGTGTACAGCCCCATAATAATAGTGTTTCTCCAAAAGAAAACTCTGTTGTTCCGCGTCTTGGACTAACCATCCCTTAGAGGGTATTGTTAAAAGATCCTCGATTCCTAATGAAATCGATGTAGTAGTGGCTTGATGAAAGCCCAGAGTCTTTATTTGATCCAGTATATGGGATGTATATCCCATTCCGAAATGATCTATTAATCTGCTAATAAGTCGTTTCATAGCAGTTCCGTCTATCTCTTTATTATGAAAGACCAGATTGGCCCGTTCCGCCATACATAAGTACCCCCTTTTTCGGCTGAGTAGGATTCGACAATTGCTGAGTAGGATTCGACAATGGGCCTGAGTCAGTGATTCGAAAATTTAATTAACTTCCTTTCCTTAATCTCAATCTGGATTCGCGCGGCAAAAATGATGATACTAGCGAAATCGGAATGCCCCCCGAAAGGGGCATCGCCGAATCTAACTTCCTTGTTTAGATAGTGTATGAATAGGCCTGACTAAATCCTTGTATGGCTTCCTCTATTTCTCTATAAAAAGAAATATGACCAAGAGTGCTTCGAATGTATATAGAACGGATTTCTTTTTTTCTATTTCCCACTATTAGATAATGGGCATAAATCTCATGATAAGTCCCCAAAGATTCATATTGAACTTCAATCGGAACTTCTCTTGACCCAATGACGCGTTGATCTAGTTTCCATCGGAGCCACAAGGGACTGTCTAAACTGATTCGTTTCTGTCTATAAGCTCCCAGTGCATCATAGGAACTAGAAAAATGGGGTTCTTTATCTTTCGTATACTTATAATTATTATTATTGTAACTTACTTTTTGATTTGGATAGTTTCCGCAACTATTATATCTATTTGCACAAATACCCCGACGGTTTCCAATCGTTAATACATAAAGTCCTATAAGCATGTCTTGGGTCGGTACGCAAATAGGATCTCCAATAGCAGGAGATAGGAGATTCATATGAGAAAACATAAGTAAACGGGCTTCCGCCTGAGCTTCCAAGGATAAAGGTAGATGAACAGCCATTTGATCCCCATCAAAGTCCGCATTGAAACCCTTACACACTAATGGGTGTAAACAAATAGTACGCCCCTCTACTAAAGTGGGTTGGAAGGCCTGTATGCCTAATCTATGCAGGGTAGGTGCTCTATTCAACAGTACAGGATGTCCCCGCATAACTTCTTGAAGTATTTCCCATACAATGGGTTCCTTTTCCCAAATTTTCCTTTTAGCAATCCTGACATTAGAAGTAGCGCGTTTCGTGATTAAATCGCGAATTACAAATAGCTGAAAAAGCTTTATTGCTATCTCTAGAGGTAATCCACATTGATGTAATGAAAGTGAAGGACCCACAACAATGACAGAACGCCCCGAGTAATCGACCCGTTTCCCAAGCAGAGTCTCGCGAAACCTTCCCTCTTTACCTTCAATTACATCTGAAAGTGATTTGTATACTTTATTGTGACCATCCCTCGTTGGTTGCCCGCGGGACCCACTATCAAGAAGTGTATCCACGGCTTCTTGTACCAACTTTTCCTGGCACATTACTAAATCTGCTGGCGCTAATTCACTTCTTTTTAATAGATAGGCAAGGTTGTTGTTCCGACGGATAACTCTCTTATAAAGTTCATTAATATCCGAAGTCACTACTTTATCCCCAGACCTATAAACAATGGGTCTCAATTCGGGAGGAAGAACCGGTAATAAGCACAAAACCATCCATTCTGGTTCTACATTTGTTTGAATAAAATGTTTCGCCAATTGCATGCGTCTAATCAAAAAAACTTTTCTTATTCGTCTTTTTCTATCTTCCCATTCATCTCCACTATACCCCTCGTCTTCTAATTCCTTCCATTCGACCAAGGAATTCTCTATAATAATTCGCAAATCCAAATCTGCTAATTGTTCTCTAATAGCACCTGCTCCTGTCGCAATTTCCCGATTTCGAAATGTTGCAAAGCCTGGGGTAGAAAAAAAGGGAGAAATGCTGTGGTTACAGGATGAAATTTCATCTTCGAATAAACCTCGTAATCGTAAGAAAGTGGGTTTTTTAGCGCTGGGCCTAGCAAAAGAGAAATCGCCGTATACTAGGCCCTCCAATTTCTTAAGGGGTTTATCTAAAAGGTTCGCGATATAACTAGGAAGACCTTTCAAATACCACACATGAGTAACGGGACATGCGAGTTTGATGTATCCCATTTGATATCTTCGTATCCGAGAATCAACAAATTCTACCCCGCATTTTTGGCAAAATCTTTCGTCTTCGTTTTCAGCTACGCTCGCTCGAGAATTTCCACAAGCACAAATTCTGCTTTTTATGGGTCCAAAGATTCTTTCGCAAAACAATCCATCTTTTTCTGGTTTATCGGTTTTATAATGAAAAGTAGAGGGCCTTGTGACTTCGCCAATGACTTCCCCATTAGGTAGGTTTTTGTTAGCCCAAGCCTTTATTTGTTGAGGGGAAACGAGTCCAATTTGGAGTTGTTGATGTTTATATTGGTCAATCATAAAATAGAAATAAGAAAAGAATTTATATTTATTCCGATCAAACTTCCTCACTATTAACCTGGAAGTTCTTCTCAGATACAAGGAAATGATTAAGTTCTAGAGCCAAAGATCGTAGTTCTCGAACGAGCACTCGAAAAGATTCTGGAGGATCCTCGTGATTAGGTACTCTTTTTCCCCAGATCGTAGCATTAAGTATTTCTTGGCGAGCTATAAGATGATCAGATTTATAAGTAAGTATCTCTTGTAAAATATGAGCAACACCAAATCCTTCTAAAGCCCAAACTTCCATTTCTCCTACTCGTTGTCCCCCTTGCTTGGCTCTTCCTCTAACGGGTTGTTGTGTAACAAGTGAGTAGGGCCCAGTAGAACGTCCATGGATTTTCTCATCAACTTGATGAATTAATTTTAAGATATAGGACTTCCCTATTAGAACAGGTTGTTCGAAGGGGTCTCCTGTTCTTCCATCAAATATTCTACTTTTTCCCGGGTACTCGGGTTCAAATACCCATGGATTTTTTGTTTGTTTACTGGCTTCATATAATTCTGAAAACACAAGTTTTCTTGAAGCCTCTTGCTCATATCTCTCATCAAAGGGTGCTATTCTATAATGTTTCTTTAGCAGATCCCCTGCTAATCCGAGCGAGCTTTCAAATATTTGTCCCACATTCATTCGTGAGGGTACTCCTAAGGGATTGAAGACCATATCAACAGGTGTTCCATCTTGCAAATAGGGCATATCTTGCCTAGGCAAAATTTTGGAAATGATCCCCTTATTCCCGTGTCTTCCGGCTACTTTATCCCCAACTTTGATTTCACGTTTCTGTAAAATATATACACGAACCATTATGTCTAGGGGGTCCCTCTGGATCCATTTCACATCGATAACGCGCCCTCTTCCACCTATAGGTAGTTTGAGAGAAGTTTCTTTTGAAGTGGATACCTCAAGACCAAATATGGCCCGTAATAATCCAGCTTCCGCGATATACGACGATTCGCTCGCTATCTGAGGCGTTAATTTACCTACTAAAATATCTCCAGTTTCTACCCAGGATCCCAACCTAACAACTCCATTTCTGTCCAAATTGCGGAGTAAATGTTCTTCTAGATGTGGTATTTCTTTAGTTATTTTTTCAGCGGAGCCTTGGCTTGTCGTATCCGTCTGAATTTCATATTTTCGGATGTGAAAAGAAGTATAAATATCCTCATATACCAAACGTTCGCTAATTAGTACTGCGTCTTCAAAATTGTAACCTTCCCATGGCATATAAGCTACTAATACGTTTTTTCCTAAAGCAAGTTCCCCACCAACTGTAGCAGCTCCCTCTGCTAAAATTTGTCCTTTTTTAATGGATTTACCCCATGGAACCCGAGGTTTTTGGTGCATACAAGTATTTTTGTTAGAGCGCCGATGGGTAACTAAAGGAATACTTATAGTCTTCCCACTACTTGATAAAAGGATCTTGTGACTATCAGTAGAAATGATCTTTCCCTCGCGTTCGGCTATAACGGAAACCCTCGAATCTAGAGCTGTTTGGCGTTCCAATCCAGTTCCAACAATGCACTTCTCGGACCGAGAAAGCGGAACTGCTTGGCGCTGCATATTAGAACTCATTAAAGCCCGATTCGCATCATTATGCTCAATAAAAGGAATGAGAGAACCTCCAATAGAAAAATATTGGAAAGGAAAAATACTTCTAACATGAATCTGTTCCCATGCAATAGTCAGGAATTCTTGACGGTATCTAGCTGGAACAACCTGTTCTTCCTGAATACCCTGATTCAAAGACAAAGAATTTCCTGCTGCTATCATATAATATTCATCTCTATTTGGTGATAAATAAACCACCTGTTTCTCTTTTTTTTCTTTTGCTTTCTCAGATATTTCATAAAATGGACTCTCTATGGATCCCCACCAGTGATCAATTCTCGCATGAATAGCTAAGGATCCAGTAAGTCCAACATTGATTCCTTCGGACGTGTCAATTGGACAAATACGCCCATAGTGACTCGGATGAATATCTCGGCTCCGAAAACTTGCAGTCCTCCCCGTCAATCCTCCAGGACCCAAACAACTCACTTTTCGCCCATGAACAGTTTGTGTCAATGGATTAGTTTGATCAAAAACTTGAGATAAGGGGTATGTGCCAAAAAAGGTCTCATAAGTAGTTATTAATAAAATCGAAGTTGAAGTTGGAGTTACCAAAGTTTGTGGAGTCGGTTTCGATTGACGTATGAATACTCTACGGATAGTTTTTTGAACCGCATGTTGTAAACGATCAAGAGCCAGTCCGAATTGATCTTGTAACAGATCCGCAACCGAACGAATACGTTTATTTTTCAAGTGATTCATATCGTCATCGTCAAGTATACCCGTTCCAAATTTCATTCCAATCAAATGATCCGTAGCGGCCAATACATCTCGTGGTAACAAGAATGTATTGTTCTGAGGTATATCAAGATTCAGTCTCCGATTCATATTTCGTCGACCAATCCTTCCTAATTCACATTTTTGTTGAAAAAATTTCTTTTGTAATTCCTCACATAAGGACTCCGAAAATACCAGGTCCCCACCTACACAAGCAAATTGTTGATAAAACTCCAAAATAGCTTTTTCTTTTGACTCAATCCTCTTCTTCTCCTTAGCATTCGGGAAAGACAAGAGAATTTCAGGGTAGGAAACATTATCTAGAATTTCTCTTAGATTCGAACCCATAGCTGATGATAGAACTAGAATAGATATCTTTTGTTTTCTACTTACGCGAGCCCATATCCTTTCTTTTTTATCAATTGCTAATTCCGATCTTCCTCCCCAATCTGATATTATAGTCCCGGTGTAGATAGAAATTCCCTTATGGTCTAATTCCGAGCGGTAGTAAATACCAGGACTTAGCAATATTTGATTGATCACAATTCGGTATATTCCATTTATTATAAAGGTTCCTAAGGAATTCATTATAGGAATGTTTCCAATAGAAATGGTTTGCTTTTGCACATCGAAACCAAAAATTAATCTCGCAGATACATATAATTCGGAAGAATAGGTGAGTGATTCATACACAGCATCCCTTTCTTTTATTGAGGGTTCTAGCAATTGATATCCTTTCGCAAATAATTGAAATGCAATTTCGTGATCTGGATCTTTAATTGTTGGAAACTTCTCAAGTTCTTCTGCCAAGCCTTGATTAATGAACCTAAAAAATCCCTCGAATTGGATCTGACTAAATCCGGGTATTGTGGACATTCCCTCATTTCCATTCCGGAGCATCTTAATCTTAAGTTTCCTTTTTATCGAAGAAAAATTCCATTATCAGCTCACTCTTCATCAATCCCTATGGATCGATTTAGCAATCATGGAATCTATATTCTGTTTACTGAATCACATGAAATTCTAGGGAACTCCACATACGTATTTCATATATGTATTTCATACATATGAATAGAGACAATTTCGAGGAAAGTTCGAATTTGCCAGGGGTACAAATCGAATGAAAATGAATTGATAAAACATTCCTAGAAAAAAATTCTGCCACTTAATGATATTCTAATCAGATTGGATGGCAAAGATTTCTCATTTTATCTCCTTTCTATGAATGGGATAAAGCCATAATATAATAATTTATAAGCACTAGAAGACTTTAGTTCGATTTAGAATAGCACGCTTAGTTTAATTTCAAAAAAGAATTTGAGGGTTCTTTTTTGTTTCGTAGTAGTAGAATTGCTAGAAAATATAGGATTTCATTGTAGAATCCTAAAATAAAGTAAGTCCTTTTTTTAAGTACATGCCAATCTAGTTATCCACCTCTCCACATATCCCTGCTTTTATCGTAATTTCACTTGGGTGGGCCAAGATGGTCAGGTCATACTCTATATCAGAGCAAATTTCCTTTTTTTATTCAAGATATTTAATGCAATGAAAAATTAAAGCACGATTCCCCATAGAGATATGTACATAAGGGGGATCCATGGATAATAATGCTGTTATGGATAATAATGCTGTTCGGACCTGGAGTTTACCTATACACGGATTAGGCATAAACCCATTCTATTTTATTATGCCATTAAAAGGAAGGGGGGGAGAGAATACCGATTTAAGAGTCGTTCACTACTGCAATTCAAAAAAAAGGAGAATTCTAGTTAATGGTTCCAATTTGTTCTGAATTTTGCAGCCTGTGACTGGAAATCCACTTTTTCTCCTTTTTCATCTCAATAGAAAGAAAAGGGAAGTTTTCTAGTGTTAGCAATGTGTGTTTTAAGATAGAATCCATGGAGGAGAATAATTGAAACTGGATCCAAAAAAAGCAGGAATAGATTTTTGGAAAAATATTGGAAAAAAGTAAGTAGAATTAGATTCAAGATAAAAGAAAGGTTGTTTTATTAAGAAAACGTGGATGAATACTTGCTATTTTCTCGATTTTTGATCGGATTTTTTGGCGGCATGGCCAAGCGGTAAGGCAGGGGACTGCAAATCCTTTATCCCCAGTTCAAATCTGGGTGCCGCCTGATCAATAAAATACTTAGGCTTATAGTACTGATCGAACTCGACAAATTCGTACCCCGCATAAGCTGGGGCAAGAGAATAACTAGGCCTGGCGATACTGGATTTTGAGAATCCATAGTTCTATTAGGGTTTGTTTTGTCGGTAGTGGCCCAAACGGCTACCAATAGGGATGAGGTAGCGTTTACTTATTCTTTTGTTAATTTGAATTGATTCTTAATTGATTCGATTCGAGAATTTAAAACTACGAGGCTAAGATGTCAGAAATCTTGATATCCAAAGGGCTCCTAAGGGGCATTCTTTTTTTTTTTTCAATCTAAGATTGAAGAAGGGACTCCACGAAGGAATATCAAGACTTCCTAATTATTATACATTTTATTTATCGTACATCTTATGCTACCTACATACACTAAAGTAAGGGCTACGGATTCCGTCGAGAATCAGATTGAATAGGCTGATCAAAAATCAATTTAGGAGTTGTGGATAAAGTCTCATCATTCTTTCATAGAATGATAGAAAGCGGGGCTGTAGGGTTTAGGTTAAAAATAAACATAGGCAAGGTAGGTATCCAATAAATATTTATCTATCCTAATTTTATGGTATATTCTGACGTCCTTTGCTTATAAAAAAAAGGTAACAAAAGGAAGAAAAAATCTTTCTATTCCCGCGTCTTCCATTCAGGACATCATCCCCGTACTCTTTTTTAAGGAAAAGGGCTATGTATCGTATTTATACTTAATGCTCTCCAATTCTACCAGAAATCCTATAAGAATTTGTTAGGAGTAAATTCCTTGAACTGATTCATCCATAGCCTTAGGGCAGAATCCCTTTTTGACTCTGTACCCTTGATTCCACTATGATTATTGATCAATAGTAGAATAATTTCTTCATAGAAATAGGAGACATAATTTACATGGATATAGTAAGTCTCGCTTGGGCTGCTTTAATGGTAGTCTTTACATTTTCTCTTTCACTAGTAGTATGGGGGAGGAGTGGACTCTAGGGATACTACTAATTGATTGAGTAGTCGAATTGTTGTATCAACTCTTTTCTTTAATTGATCCTTTTGCATTAATCATTTTGCCAAACTTTATTCTTTCTTTCTTTTGTTTTGTTTCACTCCTGTAAGAAACTCTTGTAAGAAGGAGTCGTTCTATTCTACTCTATAGAAATAGAAAGAGCGATTACAGCAATTCATAATTTCTACTAGAAGTGACGAATGGTTAAAAAAGTTCTATACATAAGAAAATTAGACTTTCTTCCACGGAGCTATTCACAACATATCGCACACTTTCCATTTGTTTTATACTCTTTTCTTATTCTTAGAAAAATTTTTATGCTCTTTTGAAGCATCTCGCCGCATGTTTAAGCATGAAAGATTCGCTGATTTTGACTTTTACTTTTTTTCTTTTACTATAGTCTATTCTCATATTATTTTTCTCTCCCTCCATGGATTCTTTCGTGAAGAATTGTCTTCGATTTTTTTATTTTGACTTGATTGAAATTAAGTGGATGCAGTGAAAAAAGAAATTGAATTAGACTACTATTTCAATCTACTAATCTATTCTATGTAGATTCAAGATAATATAATAGAAAGACTCTAAAGTGTGGTAGAAAAAACTATATGTAGTTCTTTCTACCACACTTTATGATTCCAACCAGATCCTTTCATTTAAGACTTGGATTTTTATTTTATTTAATCCCTTTTTCATTTCTTCAATGATTAATTGGAATTCCAATTAATCATTTTGGCTGACTGTTTTTACATAAATAATAAGTAAAAAGGCAGTAGGAACTAGAATGAACAGTGCAGTAGCAATAAATGCGAGAATATTGACTTCCATAACCTCTTTTTTTTTTCGCAATAACTCGGGATGTAATCCCATGGAGAGGAAAAAGGGGTATCCTGTAAATTCAGGGGGAGGACTTGCATTCTGATAATACTGAATCAATTCAATATTATGAATATCGGATCTATCAAATCAATTCATGGTTGAGAGTGGAATAGTATAACATAGGAAGATCCCTTATCCATACTAAGACCAAAATTGGTTTTTTGATTGGATTAGGAATTCTCTCTTTTTTTCATCCTTTTCTACTTTTTCTTTTCTATATCTATAACCCACGATCTTTCTTATCTTATCCAATTTCCCTTCCTTTTTCTTATAGTTATACATACAATTATGTATGTATGTATTATATGACCGACTTTCTATGGGTCACATAGACATACAAATAAGCAGTAGAAGTAGAAGTGAGATGGAGAAAAGAGGGCTTAAATAAAAAAAATCGAATATTTTAAATTTAGGAAAAAGGGCGTTTGCTTTGCTTGGTTTTTCTTTTATTTTATTAGGTTACTATCAATATCCACTTTTTGGGTCTAAAGATGAGAGCGGATCCATAAAAAAGGAGTCCGCAAATGGAATGAGAATGAGATAGATTCTTTCCAATTAGTCATTGAACATACACAAACAAAGTTGGAACTACAAAATGGAAGGGGCCTGGTTTAACCCAAAAAGTACTAATTATATTAAATTCACTGTCTAAGAATAAACGAATACAATTTATGTATGGATTCCGATAAAATACCGGTACTCTATTTCATAATCCATAAGAGTCGAATAGGAAGTTAAGATGAGGATGGTATCATCATAAGGATAGAGTAATATCCTAAATTATACTAATCCACGTATGATATGTATGTCTTTCTTTATCAACCGGGAGTAGTGAAAAAAGAAATTCCTATAGGCCTTCCCTCCCTCTTTAATGAAAAATGCGAAATCAAAAAAGTGAAGTAAGGATGCCCCATAGGTATTTGATCTTGTCTCCTGCCCCCTTTTTTTGATGGAAATTTTTTATGGAAAAAGGAAAGATGAATTTCTCCATTCATTGAACCCTAGTTCGGGACTGACGGGGCTCGAACCCGCAGCTTCCGCCTTGACAGGGCGGTGCTCTGACCAATTGAACTACAATCCCCGCGGGGTGTATGGCATACCTATACCCATTTTTAAATAGAACCATAAGAAGATTCGATTCGTCTGTCGTACTCTAAGAAATAGACGAATCATATACTACATACCCATATATCGTATGTGGGTATAGTGAGAGTGACATAACTAGTATGTCGCGATTTTTTATCGCTTAAAATGGATGATAATCCACCTTTCAATAAGAAAAACTCTTTTGTTTGTAAAAAAGGAATGAGAGAAATATGGATTAGAAATAAATTTCCCCCTTTCTCTTTATCCTTTATTTCTATGGATCAGACATTTTTTTTTATGGAAGAAAAAAAAAAATGGATTTAGTTCATATTCACGAAGCCCTAGATTTTTGGGCCGAGCTGGATTTGAACCAGCGTAGACATATCGTCAACGAATTTACAGTCCGTCCCCATTAACCGCTCGGGCATCGACCCAGGAAGAATTTATTCTAGGGTTTTTGATAATCTATGATTAACCTCCTTTCATAATACTCCCTACCCCCAGGGGAAGTCGAATCCCCGCTGCCTCCTTGAAAGAGAGATGTCCTGAACCACTAGACGATAGGGGCATCACTAAACGATAGGGCCATATACAACCGCTCGTCATTATACTATAATGATAGTATGAGCAGTTTTTTAGAATTGTCAATATACTCGAAGAGTATAACTAGATCCAAAGCAAACAGTCTTTCCTACTTTTCTGTTATGCTTTCTTAGGATTTTTTTTTTAGTTGATGGTTAGGTTAATTCACGGATCATCTCCTACTTTTTAGGGAAATTCATTTAAAGGGTATAGAATAAGAATAGATTAATAAAAGGGATTCTAGATTAGTTCAGTACAGGTAGTGATTTGATTGATCTAATAGGAAAAAGAGTCCAATTTGATTTCTTTTTTGCAATTTACACTCCGTGCTTCATTTAGTGTTCAGACCAAAAATGCATGCATCCCGCACTAAGTCATAAAATTCAAGAAAAAAATAGAGAAATTTTCAAAAACAAAGAAAAAAAGGTGAATAAATAATAAATTTAGTAGAAAAGTACTTTATCGTATTCGAACCGATGACTTACGTCTTACCATGGCATTACTCTACCACCAAATTAAAAAGCCCTTTATCGGATTTGAACCGATGACTTATGCCTTACCATGGCATTACTCTACCACTGAGTTAAAAGGGCTTTTTATTCAATTCCAAAATTAGCCACTTTGATTTCCCATTATGGGTCTACTGCATAATGTACATAATATATGTATATATAGAGATATATGTAGAGATTATATATGTATATATCGAGATCGAGATATAGAAGTTTATTCATGGCAAGGTTCAAAATCTTGAGAAAATCAAGAAAAATAAGAAAATCTTTCATATTCTCTCTTATCACTTGCACAAAGTATAGGTTTTTTTTTTATTTTATTATATATTTGATTTTATTATATAAAAAAATATGTATAATAAAATACGTGAAGAGAGTTGACAAACTACAAAATTATTAGTAGTATACAATATACTTGAATAGAATAAGTTGATAGGTATGTAAACACGATCTCGGACGACTCACTAAACCAAAGCACGAAAATTCTATGAAAATTCTATTAAAAAAATTAAAAAAATTCTATGAAAATTCTATTAAAAATATTATGTTATTTACAGGAGGATAACAAATATGAATGAATTGTTGAATCATATAAAACAAAAGACCAAAGGGGCAATAAGAGCCGCTGTCAAAAAAATGGTAGACTTTTTCTTTTTTATCTTTAGGCTATTGACTTTTCACGTGCTCAGAACGTTCTGCAGAATTAGGGACTTCTTTCTGCTATTGGCTGATCTTATGATGAGAATTTTCTCCATTTATGTTTTACTTCCTTTAATTCTAATTGGGTGGGGTATAAAGGAATTAGCGATCTTCCTATACCCATATGGCTGGGTAGTAATTTTCAGTAATATACTTCTTATCTGTTTTGGTGAGAGATTGAAACTATTTTTAACAGGCATCTCTTGGAAAAACCTTCGAGTTCAAAACTTTTCCATTTTTCTTAAAAAGTTTTGGACGGATTTGTTGAAGCGATTTTTAACAGGTACCCCTTGGAAAGGGGGTACTTGAATATTATCCAAGGATTCTAGTTGGTGCATTTTGAACAAACTATGTTAGAGTTTTAGCAACAATTTTCTTGTAAAAAGTGGGCAGTAGAATTTATATTGCAGAGTATAAAAATTATTCTACTGCCTGCCCAACAAAAAATAATAAACCATACCCTACATACCTAACTCCTCCCGGCTATGGGTTTTCTGTTTCCGAAGACTAGGAAAAAAGGAGGATTCTGGAACCCTAAGGGTTCGATGGTATATGGATATGAAAAATATAAGATTTCCGATCCTAGCGGGAAAAGGAAGGGAACAGATACCCAATATGATTCTTGAGAGGAACATTTGGTAATGGTCTTGGTCCTCTATGCTTTTTTTATGTGTTCTTAGTTCTATTCATCTTCTTTGATTCTTTTAAACAAGAATCTAATAAACTAGAATTGAGTGGAAAAGAGGAGAGGAAATTAGTAAATGGAGAGGATCGACTAACCAGAGACATTTAGGATCTTCTTTACATCAGGTAAATCCTGACCAAAATTTCTCAGGTAAGGATTTACCTGATTACGTCAGGTAAATCCGTCGGGTCCTGTCCGCCTTTCTCTTTAAGTTACGACTCTTTGTTTCTTGCTTCTCTCAAGCCATAGGGAAAGTCTATGATGAATTTTTGAAATTCATCTCACTCTTTCTCTAGGGCTCGGACTTCATGATAAGTGGGGGAAGAAAACATCTTCCCCAATTTCTTTGTTCAGAATTGAACAAAAAGGAAAAGGAAGAAAGGGATTTATGGGGGCAGCACTGCCCCCTATATCTCCTAGTGTATATTGTAGGAATAATCAAACTATTCCTTACAGCAGTCTGGCACACTTACGTCCTCGAAAAGCAAATAATGATCATTGTAGTCGTAACCATAGAATAAGAATACGACCCTAATCGAAATGCATACATTAGGTTCATACGCTATTGGGATGGTAAGAAGATATGTATTTTACAGACCAGAGAGGCTATCTAAACCCTAAAATAAAGGCCCGCGATCGAAGTACCAATCGCTCACTATCATGAACCTTCTCCATTTGATTCAATAAGGGGGAATTAGCCTCCTTCTCGAATGGCTACCCTTGACAAAGGGTAGCGTTGGTATCATAATCTACATGTAGCGGGTATAGTTTAGTGGTAAAAGTGTGATTCGTTCTATTAATAACTGAATTTGAAATGATATACTTAAGGTGCCCTTAAGTTTTTTATATTCCGATGAAAACTTTAGTTCTTATAAAGGATTTAATCCTTTTCCTCTCAATAGCATATTGAGGAAGAATATACATTCTCGCGATTTGTATCCAAAGACTAATGGAAATTGCATCCAAAATACAAATTGGATTATGAGTACAGAGTCGCGAAGCATAATTTTGCATTGGATTAAGTATTCCCATTTTTAAAATATGAGTAAAGGATCTATGGATGAAGATACAAAAAAGTTTATTTCCAATCGTAACTAAATCTTCTTTTGTTAAAAAAGGAAATGGAAGCCAAATAGCTAAAAAACGGTAGTTTTGGTTTACTAGAACCATCAGCATATTGTTTCAGCTCGGTGGAAACCCAATTCTTTTCCTCAGGATCTCTTGAATAAAATTAGGGAACGAAGTAAGTAGATTAGATAGATTTAGTAGAATTTCTATTTCCTACTCTATAGGGATCATCTAGAAAGCGGAGAGCTTTGGTTCCATTCAGATAGAAAAGCTGACATAGATGTTAAGTGGTGAGAATATCCATAAAGGAGCCGAATGAAATCCAAATTTCATGTTCGGTTTTGAATTAGAGACGTTAAAAATAATCAACCAACGTCGACTATAACCCCTAGCCTTCCAAGCTAATGATGCGGGTTCGATTCCCGCTACCCGCTCCATTCTGTATAAAAGGACTATTCTATTTGTCTAGACATGGTAGAGGCCTGTATTCAACCTTTTTCGTCCACCAGTTTCCGGCCCTCCAGAGCGGAGTAGAGCAGTTTGGTAGCTCACGAGGCTCATAACCTTGAGGTCACGGGTTCGATTCCCGTCTCCGCACTTAGCTGTCTGTATAAAAGGACTATTCTATTTGTATGGATATGGCAGAGGGCTGGGCGGTATCCAACCCTTTTTTATTCATTAGTTCCCGGCCCTAGAGGGCCAAATTGAGCAGTTTACAAAGTCACTTGCCCTTGCCCCTACAAGAAGAACTCTCAAGGCTCCTTCCTACCCTGCAGAAAAGAAAAATGAAATGAAAGAAAGGCACAGTCTACCTCCCTTCCCTTTAAAAGCAGTTTGCCAGTTGTTCGTCTCGGTGAATCCCTGATTTAGGGAGCCCTGTTGGCGAGTTCGATTCCCGCCGCCGGAGCCCCTTTTTTTTGAGTGGGGTGCAAAGGAAGGGTAAGATAGTAAGGGATACGGTATTAGACTAACACCTACTTAATT